TCTGATTTTACTACGAAGGAAGGAACTCGAAGTGAGACGGCACCGTCTTGTCCAACGCAACGATATGGTCCTCTATCATCTTCTATCCGGTAGACTTGGTAAAAGGGCCCCAACTTTTTTCCAGAATTAGAGTTCGACCGCGACTGCCCCCTTTTTTTCCGCACCAATCCTTATTGACTACTATATGTTTTTTGGGTGTATAGCTCAGTTGGTAGAGCATTGGGCTTTTAACCTAATGGTCGCAGGTTCAAGTCCTGCTATACCCAAGCCTACCTTACACTATACTATTAGTAAGGATGCATAGTAGCGTTCAAATATCACTCTTTGGCCTTTAGACTCGCTTCAGCGACTTCGCCCTTTACCTTTAAGTGACAAGGGGAGGTGAGGAGTAGTATAAGAGTGGCTCGAACTTTGATTGCCATGTAGTAATGTTCAGAACAGGGGCAGCGTCAAGCAAGGCATTAACTTCACTAACGGAACTCTCTATGTCGAAATCCATGCCAAAATGTGCTAAACAAGCCTCAAGGGGGCATTTTGTAAGAATGAAACCAAACTCTCGATCATGTTCACTGCAAAGCATTCGGTCGAATCGGGGGGTTGTTGACTGCTTTTGAACACATTGAACTCTACCGTCATATCACCAACCGTCATAGTTAAAATCCCTTTTTTAACATCAATGATTGTATTAGCAGTAGCCATAAAAGGACGTCCAAGTATAACAGGGATCTTTCTGCTTGAAATTTTGATAGGTTCTCTATCTAGGACAACGAAATCCGCTGGGAAAATAAACTTGTCAACCTTGACCAATACATCTCTTCAATGATACCACGAGGAATTTTGACAGACCTATCCGCCAATTCGAGTGTTATAGAAGTCGGTTTTAGCTCACCAAGCCTTAATTGCTCGTAAACAGAATATGGCATCAAATTTACGCTAGCCCCAAGATCGAGTAATGCCTTCTCGAATTGATGATCTCCAATGACACAAGAAATAGTGAAACTCCCTGGATCCTTGCACTTAGTTGGGATTTTACGCTGAATAACGGCGCGAACTTCCTCAGAAAGTGAAACCCTCTCTTGCACCCTTGTGTGCAAAGATCTTTAAGCATAGGAAGGAATTTGCTTGATAGCATCAAGTAATGGGAGATTTATTTGGACTTTCTTAAACATCTCCATGATTTCATTGTAATGAGTGTCTTTCTTGGGCGCAACCAACCGTTGAGGATATGGAGGCTTGGGAATGTAGTGTGGCACAGGATTAGGCTTTGATGAATTTAATACATGAGCAGTAGTTCTCTATGTTATCCTTCTCCTAGATACATTTTCATGACATTTATGCTTGGAATCCGCCATGTTAGTGTAATTCAAGGCTGTGAGAGCGGTAGATACATCTGAAAGAAAGAAGGCTATGAAAGAAAGATCGGAAGAAGCGGTGTCCGGGCGAACGAAAAACGAGAGACAAAAACTATCGAAATGCAGCTCAATTTACTATGTTTTCGAAAAAGGTTCGATTTCACGTCTTTTTGAGAAAGTCCTGAATCGTACGAATGAATCCAGTGCAATCAAGCAGGGTAAAATGACTTCTTTCACAGCCCGCCGTTGGCGCCTCACACCTCCACCTTGGTCTACCATTTGTTTAGACGAGCCAAAACACAACACCCCAAACTTTCATCTAAATGTAGGAAACAATTAAAGTCTCCCATTATAGCCCAACAATTTGGAGCAGGAGGTGAATGAGAGCTTTCCATTTGCGCGATTGCTACCGGGACCCCAGAATTTCGAATTAACTAAAAGGTTCTGATGTAATCATTTTTATATCATTTCTTCTGACTGAAGACCATATACTTACTTGGCGCGACTACAAACACCGCGATTTTCCATCTATGCGAATCCATTTGTATCTTCCAATACATCATGTCGATTGCTCGACCGTTACCCGGGTGGCACATACCCGAGCTCCCCTTTATATCCCACTTGAGCATCTGGATCAATACCAGCAAAAGCAGCTCTATGGATGGGGTTCTAGAAATCTCGTAAAAGGGGGTCAGTCTCGTCTTGCAGAACAGAAAGTAGAAGATGACTCCGGGGATTAATTAAAATAGAGTCGCTGTCGTAGTGGTCTATACTTCGACAGGTCTTGGAGTACTGAGTTGCATGGGAAAAAGGATAGGTAATTGCTCTACCGCACTCGACTTATGTCAAAAGGAGATGTCCTTAACGGGATGGGTATCAATGAATTGCCTTTGCGCCTCGCACGTGGTAGCTGTGAGGGGAAGCCCCCCGATTCCCTTCCAACCACTGGAACCGAAGCTGCACCTTTCTCTTCAAAGTGAGTCTGCTTAGTCAGAACATTATAAATGCAATGGATGCAAAGATACTCAGCGAGTGAACTAGGTTTTGCTATTCCTTCTCGAGCTTCTATTTCTTCCGTTAAAGGAGATTCGGGAAAAGATGGAATAGGAAGACGTGTTTCCAGAACAAACAAGATACGGGTTGAGAAGGGGGAGTTAGCAAAGTTAGACAAGATTGGAATGGGCATAGGAACATGTATTGATGTACCAGATCGGCTAATGCTCCCAGGTTGATGCGATGTATTCCACCAGTTGACTGAAGACTTTATTATTGGTATATCGATCGGTCCAGCACGGATTGAAATAGAAGCCGGTTCGACAGGAAGCTTTTGAAAACGCAGTGCACCCAGGTAAATAAGGAACGAGATGAATACAGAGGTTAAACGAGCATCCCACACCCAAAAGGTGCCCCACATAGGTCTTCCCCGAAACCCCCCAGTAACTAAGGTAAACAACGTAAAAAAGGCACCCATTTCTGTACCGGTTCCGGAAGAGCGAAGAAAAAGGGGATGTTTTGTTAATAGGAAAAAGAAAGTGCTTATAGCCGTAGCGATATAAACAAGAATACTCATCCGAGCCGCAGGAACATGTACATACAGAATACGCGAATTTCCACCTTGTTGAAGATCTAGTGGTGCTACCCGAAGACTTAAATGAATAGCCATCGCTGTTAAGAACAACCGAGATCCAATGATAATTTGCGCGTAGCTTCTGGTCTTTGACATCAAAAAATAAGGTCGTAATAACGAAACGGACATGCGAGAATTTGGTCCTAGCTAGTGGAACAAGAAAGACATGGATCTATATTCAATACGCAATCAAAGGATTTCCCCTGCTTTGTTTTCGCTCCGCTCGTGCGCGGCACTCCTTGCTCGCGGAGCGGCATACCTAAAAAATAAAGGAAAAAAAAATAATCTAACGCTCTAGTCTAATTGAATACTTTCAACGCTCATGCTATTTGAAAGAGCTTTCAACATGGAGTCTCCACTCCATAATGTACACAAAGAGTAACTGATCTATGAATATCGTCCTAATTCAGGTCTTGTTCCGCACTTAAATGGATAACTCAAACCCTTACCTTGACCAGTTTGTAGTGGAAAACCTCGATGACATAATCGTTTATAGTCACTCACTGGAGGTTTGGAACCCTGAGTACAGTGTTCCGGGTGTAGCAGGAAAAGAAGCTGTACGCGAAACGGTGCTCAGACGAAAGTGCTCTTTCTTGGCCATTGGATCAGCAAGGGTGTGATTCAGATGGATCAAGAGAAGATCAGGTCTGTTGTGGACTGGGGATTGCCAGCCGTGGAGGAATATCCCGTCGTACCTCAACTATCGACCCGCCTGCTACCAATTCATCCGGTACGCGATAGAAGTTCTCATCGGTGAAGAACCGGCCTCTGGTACGTATCCAATACGAGCAAGCAATCAATGCCTCCCTGACCTAACGGAACGTAGCACCCCTTTTCGATTATCCATGGAGTATTCCGCCTAAACCTATCTTCCCGAATGAAAATATCATTTAATCCACTTAAAGCACGGGATGAATCCACGATGGTCTGTTACAACTCTTTTTATGCGGTCTTACAAACGAAGTGTAGTGAACTTCTATAAAGCATTCGGTTGTAGCGTTAACGAAATCAACAATGCGTCACTAGTAGTAAGTAGCCTGTATGGGTAAACTAACAACGACTTCTTGTCTCACTTTTTTCATTACCATTTAAAGAATAATGTGTAACCAGACCCATTTGATGACGGAAGTGACCAATTCCTATTAAAAAACACGGGAAAACGGATTTCGTGTCAAAAGAAGAACGAGTGAAAAGACCATTTCAAGCAAAAAAGCCGGGAAAACAGACTTGAAGAACCTGTAGTGGTGGAATTCACTGAAGCAGTGGGCATGTTCTCTCAGGTCAACGATTACGTCAAAGAATCTCCCCCTCACGGGTTTTTTGTCATTGTAGCCCAAGTGTGAGTCATCAAGAGCCCACAGTGTCAAGCCGAGCGGAAATGCGGTACGACGTCAGCAACAAAGAATGGCCAATTTATCACTGCAGTGCTTCATGGAGTCAATTGGAGAGATGTCTTCGAGGGAGATGTGGAAATTGGAATTCTTTCTGGATTCGGTACTGGATGTAGTTCCTATTTGTGCTGCTTTGACACGCGACCTCACCTTCCGGGCGATGGTTCCACTGCTGGATAAACAACTCGGCAAAGTGGCTCTTAAATAAGCTGTGCCTGGCATCAACTGAATATGGATCTTCGATAAAGGGCTATGGACCTGGACCCTCCTACAGGAAGATGAAGTACGTAGTCCTACCCACCCACCAAGTGACCAAGCTCTCCTCCTCCTTGTGCAAGGCCCCTTAGGGCCTTTGACTTGCGATTGAATGAGTTGGTTTGCTAATTGGCAGCCTTTCTGCTTTCAGACAAGACTAAAAGCAAAAGCGTCGTTGCCAAAAACAACCTTCCTCAACGGTTGAGGAAGATCGGAACAGGCTAAACAGGAGCATTGGAGAGGACTCAACCAACATTTATATCTAATGGATCAACTCGTGCTTATGTTATACCATTCTCAGTTACGAGTGCTTATGCGCCTCTCTTTTTAAAGCTAGGAAATCCAAATTAAATCCGGGTCAGTGATCACTATGCCTTCTTCTGCTTTGGTCATTCAACTAATCTCGTCTGGTCGGGCAAGTAATCGAGAACTCAGGAAGAGCCTTTTGATTCTGTGGAAACGACTCTGCCCTCGTCCATCGCCCCTGTAAGCCAGCCTGCTCTCGTTCGGTCTCTAGTAATTAGCTCCTCTCGTCACAGGTCACTGCTATAACTTCCGGCGTATAAAAACCCTTGATTGGTTTAAACATAAACCATTTCCTTTTGAACTCTATTGCATAACCTAAAAAAGCGAGGCATAGACAACTACTCTCGCTAGGCGACTACTCTTCTTTAAGAAAGGCTAGCAAACTTCCCACCAGTGAGCCTAGGAGCGAAAACGCAATCCTATCCGTAAAACAGAACCTTTTTCCCCGTTTCCTGACCCCTTTCTTTTCTTTCAGAACCTTTCTTCATGATGTTTTCTACCTCGGGTAAAGCAACCTTTTGTCAGAAAGTTAGACGGTCTTCTGAGTGAAACCCTCAGTAAAACGGACTTCTTTCGTAAAGAGTCTCTCTCTTTCTTCCCACTTCACTTCGTTCAGTGCCTTTGCTTCGCAACCTCCTGCTTGACCACTCAAAATTACAATCTTTACAATCCCCTTAGAGATTGAGGTCAAGAAAGTCTTGCCATTTCCTGTTTTATCCATCATTCCTTGTTTCATAAACAACTGTTCCTTCTCCAACTCACTCAGCCTCACTCTCATTCTTGAAATCTCCAGCTTCCGTTCTTGTGTCTTTAATGAAGCACATAATTATCTCGAGGGGACATGGCTGCACTTGGTATACCACTGCTTATTCTCTACGAGAGGAATCCATGTGAGCTTCCTGCATTCTTCAATCGGAGCTGCTCGAAATACAGAACTTGCACTGTCATCTGTACTGGGAGTCGCTCATTTTGTGCAGCGTGGTTGCATGCTTCTTGAGAGAGCTTTTGGCAGTCTATGAACCTGCCGAGCTTCTTGCATTCAATCTTGTTCAGTTAGCAATGAATGAACCTTCAAATATATACCAACCGCCCGCCCTGTAAAGCCCATCATCGATGACACGAGCATAATAAGGCAGTATTTCAATCATCGCAATGAACTTTTGTAAGCTCAGGTAAGGCTCAGGAGCAATTTCCGCAAAATATGTGTCAATAAGCCGTCCAACTTTCAACAATGAACCATGATTCGGAGAACCAGTGCCTTCAGATTCCACAATCTTCATTTTCTTCTCGCTGCAGAAAATTGACCGGTATTCGATGAACAGTATCAACATCATATAATGAACCGCCAGCTTGGATTGATGGTATAAGGAGATCGTCAAGTGAAACCATTTCCAGCCGAAAAGGAATCCCCCTTTCAATCTCAAGCCTGCAGGCGACTGTAGCATTCACCACGATTGCCATCCTGAGCATCCCAAACCTCTGTGGAACCGAACAACTTTTCTCCGTTGGCATTAAGCTTATAAGGGTTTCCACTTCGCTGTGCTCAAATTCGATTTATGCCATGCCATGCCAAATTTTACATTTTCCACCTGATAAAAATGCATGAAAGATGCAACAATGCTATCCGGTCGAACACCGAGTCTTGCCGTGGCACAAATAACCCTTTGATAATATTCTATCCTGAGAGAGCTTCAACCCACACAACCACTCTTAAGCTCTGAAGATTCACCATCACAATTTCACCCTTCCTTTTTTGGCTCGCTGGCGCTGCAGATACCTTTTGCTTTCTTTCAGAACCATCGGTGTCGTGTCTTACTTCGCTTGGAGTTCTAGTTACTTCGCTTCGGTGCCAAAAGCCAAATCATCGTCCGCATCTACTCAATCCGCTATCCCCTTTCTCTTTCTGCAAGAAATCGTCCTGTCCGCATGCGTCCTCAAAATAACGTATTCGTGGGATTCTCTTCCTAACAGCTTATTCTATTACGAATTCCTACTCACTCGCTCGCCTTCGGGTGAGTGAAGAGTTCGTCGCTTCCCGAAGAGAGGGTCTTCATTAAAGCAGTAATCATCGAAGGAGGTAAAAAGTCTTTGGGTCCAAGAAAGCAAGCCGGGAAGGCATAGAGTCGACGCGAAATCCCGGCGAATCAAAAGTACAGGCGGAAGGCCAAGAGCCTAGTCGTGCAAAGATCCAAGCAGCGTATTCTCATTCAGGTGCGAAAACAGCTTCTTCTCGACGCAGGAGATTCGTGAACAAGCCCATCTAAGAGCCTAGCAGTAGCTGCCTTTATTGCGACAGAGAGAGCTTCCAACAAGGAAGGCTCAATAATCCCACCTCGTGCCGGAACGTCATCAGTCCCAGAGCCTATTTGATGTGTCCTCTTCAACCTCGTACAACAACTATGGCAGCCAAGAGCGCTGCTTATTCCCCTTCATGTCTTAAATCTTTGAGTTTGCATCCGCTGTTGATCGATTAGTTCCTGTTGAGGGATAATTAGTAACATCCACTGAAGAGCAGCCGGCATAATCTGATCTAGGACTAGGACCTGCGTGTGCATTTAGTAGAATATTTCCTAGCGCTTTTTTCGGATCTCTAGAAACATACAGATTTTAGGATCTTCTATATCATATAGGTTGAACCTAGTCGGAGACTTAGCCTGATATTGTCAACCACTTCAGCCCGGAAGAGATGCTCATGTAACTCATTCACAGGGACAAGGAAAGCTGTTCTATGGCCACTCGGCGCTTCCGGGGAATGCTTTTAATGGTTTGGGGCGAATAAATATGTGTTTTCGTAGGAGAGTTCATCTGGTTCAGGATTTGGCCATAACATCTGAGAATGTGTATACCGTCGGGAGTACATGACCGCGGAACCGCCCAATTCTTTTTCTTTTATCAAAACTATATTCGCATGGCTTAGAATCTACTCTACTTACCAATAGGGATATTCCGATGGGACCGAGGAATAGGAGTTCTCTCCTTTAGGGAGGATTGAGAAAGTACACCTCCCGGAGCTATTTGATCAAGTGCCGAAAGCTGTTCGTGTTGCGGAACGAAGACAAATCGCCTTGGAGTGAATTCCTGCCTCCCTAAGCTCATGATGAAAGTCATTATCATTCTGCTTTCGGTTACTAGACCCCAATAAACCTTCCCCGCCCTACCATGTGGAAACAAAATCTCAGCTTGCACTAGTCATCGATTGCTCTTCAGAGGAAAGTTATGGAACTAGGTCGAATACTCTTCTGTCAGGCTTCCTAATGTATGTGCCAAAGTACTGCTATATATATTAAAAGTAGTTCTCCACTCATCCTTTCTTCCATTTCTTCATGACCTTGAAAATCTCCTTCACCTGCCACTGACTCCTCCGGGTCATAGTTGCTCGGGTCCGGTATGAATATGAGAGAAAAGTATCCTATACGTTTCGCTTCATCAGAAGCTGTCACTGAATAGTCTGATGCCGAAAATCGGCTTTTCCTGAATCTTTCCATTTTGGGGTTCACGAGTGATCAATCAATAGTCGAGTAGTTGGCGAACGGTCTTTTAATGACTTCTGGGCACAAGTGCCATTCTCGTCGTCTACTCTTAGCTGGGAGAACTGAGAGCCTTTCCCCAAGCAAAGAGGGTGAAATCGGCTTCAAAAAAGAACATTTGACAGTTTTCAGTCTGGGAATCTTATTCAAAAAACATCAAATAACGAAAATCTAATCGCATGTCCTAACTCTAACTTATCTAAACAAAAGTAGGTAACATAGGCTTCAGTGGATTTATTACCCGGGAATCATCGGTATAATTTCAAGTCGAAAATCAGGCAGCAAGGGAACGAAGCTGTAAAGCTAAGACAGGTCAAGCGCCCTCCATTCGATGCATTTGTGAAGAATGAAAAAGGGAAAGAAAGACCAGCCACAGAAAGACAAAAGAGACAAGAAAAGTGCCATACTCTGTATGGAAAGAAAGAAGCTGACTATTTATAAAGTCAAGATCAGCGGGAACATCCGACAGAGCGAGCTCAAAATGGGTATTTCCGGCCGTTTAGGAGTCGGAGTTTCAGACTCGGCAAAGGCATCAGCCTAGCTAGGAACTTAAGTAGAAGAGTGAACTCCGAAAGAGTAAGGTAAGGGCTAGATCCTATCAGAGTTTGACCGAATAGCGGACTTATCTTCAAAGCTTGAAGTGAAGGCCGGAGAATTTTCGACATCGGAAGCTAATTAGCGCGTAGGCAGCGCTGCGCCGTCTCTTGTACCGTTTTATATAGAGAATTTGAGTTAAGACTAATCCAAAAAGGAAGTAACCAATCGACCAGACCAATCTTTCTGTGGAGGCGGCGAAGGGGCCACATTCGCATAAGAGCTATGCAGAGAAGGTTTAAGAGGAGATGCCTATCCTATTCTAATAGCCAAGGATGCTTTGTGCGGATAAGACAAGGCTTATGATATGAAAGAACCTAACAGCCCTTTGGCCTATATTTGACGTTCTCCTGCTACGTTCAATAACATTGATAGGTCATAAGTCCTTAGCGGGGGAATACCTTCTTTTAGGAAAGAATGCCAAGCAAGTTATGAAAGAAAGAAAGTAATAAAAGAGAGACCTGTGGAGATAGGAATCTTGCCTTTTCCAATGCTACAAAAGCCATAGCTTTTTTCATTTTATCACAAGCTGATGAGATCGAGTAGAGAGCAACGAAACGAAAGAAGTCGACCCGCCTTTAATCTTGGTGTATAGCCTAGTGAGATCCAAGCACGGTAATTGAACGAGAAGCTCCAACTGGGTGGGGCAAGTTTGAATGAATCCTGAAGAGTGAACAACTGGAATTTTGTAAGCCTTTCCCGAGCGCTCGTCCTTTACACTTAGAAACAGGGTCATACAGAGACGAGGTGGCATATATAGAAAGGATCCGCGGGATCCACTTACATGATCGAACGAGAACGAAGATCCTCATGCCTCAACTCTCAGCTTCTATTCACTCGCTTCTATTCAATAGTGGGAAAGGCCAGAGGGTTGAAAATTGCTTTCTCCCCGTCGCTTAGGCTTTCCGGCGACGCCCCGGCACCTCACCTTGACCTACTCCTCTGAGTCGGGGAGGTAAGTGACCTAGTTTCTTTCGGTCCGATAAGCATTTTTTCTCATATCCATTCCTTCCCGCGAGAATCTTTCATAGAACGTACGATACCGGTCGAGTGACTATTCAAATTCTTTCTTCGGGTTCACCGTGATCTGTTGAATGAAGGTAGCGATTAGAGCATCCAAGGAAATACTTAGTTGACATGACTAATACGAAAGCGGAGCTTCCCTTGTTTGTTGTGATGCTTTGACCATTCCAATAGTTACACCTAGCGATGGATCGAGGTTTCTGATCGGCGCGCACCCCAGCCGTACAGCCTGAGATTCTGGGACCAGACGAGACTCTATTAGATTTCCAGGCCCCTCGAATCGAACTGTAAAGCCAGGATCAGGGTCGCTTGGTAACTAAGATCTTTTGGCTGCCCGATCACTATACTAGATGTTTTTACCGATATAATGAATAGGAACCGTAGTTGGATAGCATTCGGGATGAGACTTGATTGCTCTGGTTGTGCGTCCCGTTTGACCGCATGAGGGATCCCTTGGTTGTTTGCCGGCTCCGGAAAGGAACTGCCGGTTGTTTGTTAACCCCTCTCTTTACTGGGTGGGTACTTTGGTCTTTTCGTATTGGGACGGTTTTCACTCAGCGGGCTTTTTCTCAGGTTCAATTGGAAAGCGAAGCCCAGACCGATATTAAGAATGGTAACTCGTAGAAGTTATCCCATAACTATATACTTAATCCATGACTGTCATTCCGAAATTCCAACTGGTATTATTCTTTTTTTTGACAAAAGCTCCAACAAACTTATTGAATTCCAATAGGACTTCTCCTTCTCTTTCTCGGAAGATTAGCAACATGGATGACTCCGGAACCACTCACCAGTAGGAGGAACCAACAACTGTTCCTGGTAGCTGCAGTTTGTAGTTCCCCACTTGAGGAAAGAAGCTACCAGACCAACTTTGCTCTACTGACCAGAGACTCTACTAGTACTAAAGGAATCATCCACGTATTAAAGAAGCGACCAGTCTTTTTCACTTATACCATACCTCGTTATGCTTGGCCTGGGCTCATGATTTGCTTTTGCTCGAGTTCATCAACTACAAGACAAGGAACTCACGATTGACTAGCGGCGGGAGTGTACCAAGAGTTGATGGATACCCCTCTCCTCATTCGTTTAGGGCGAGGCCCGGCCTCGTTTTTTTTTGCTCTCTCTTGCTTGCTCCCGTGCTGCTTACTTGGCTTACTTCTTCTCCTCTTTGTCCCATGCGGACTACTGCTTTCATGTACATCTTCTTCTCTCCCCGGCCCTCCTAACGTCAGGAATAGCGATCCGGGAATGCAATTATCTAGCGACTAAAGCAAGTTACTAAAGAAAAGGGCTGCCCTTACTCTATTCCAGTTATGTAAGGAATAGCGGGCAGGATGATAGCAACAAGCAGATTCGACTTCTTGTTACAGGTCTGATGTCCTCTTTTACTAGCTACTAAAATAGCCTGACTCCACTTCTAATATAATTAGTGAGCGCTTACAGTCCGAGAAATGTGGTTATTCCGAGAGCAAGTTATTGGTGGGATCTGAGTGTGCTGATTACAGACAATTTATCGTCTATGGCAGTCTGAAAAGTAAGGTTCTTACGGGAACACCGTCGAGGTTTAATATCCAAAGTCGCTAGTTTAGTTGAAGGCTTTATTTAAACTGCAGCTCTGAAAAAAAGAGCAAATTGAGACAGCCTAGCGACTGCCTCCAGATAAAAGATCTTTCTCCAGGAAACCAACTGGTGATGGGATAGGTTTCATTTTGAGTCAAAATTAGGGATGAAGTGGTTTTCTTGCCTCTTCCTTCAAACTATACTTACACCTCAGCAGCCGTTAATAGCAAACCCAACCTGGTGGATTGGGATACTATGAGGACCCCTTTAGCTTAAAAAAGCTAGAGGGCCTATCGAAGTGGGTCCTTGCGCACCAAAGACAATGATGGATGGTACCAGGTTTCGCTACACTTTACTTTTACGAATCCAGGCGCGTCCGGTAGAATTGGTAAGATCCACTTAAAGGAACAAGGTCGAAATGACCCCTAGCCAGGATGGTAGCCGACTGTAAGCACAAGACGGGATTGATTGGAGATATCCCAAGTTCCCAGCTATACTTGTGGATCTTCGGTTTACAGAGAAAAAAACGAGGAGAGAGAGGGTCCCCAGACAATTGTCGTCAGGTTGGAACCCACACCTAGAAAGTTTCCGTTTCCTATAGCTGGTTGACAGGCTAAAAACGTTCTTCACTATTCTTCCTGACGCCGAGGAAGATATGAAACACAAGGACGGATCACTGTAATGACTGCCTCTGTCCCGAAGAATGCTCGTTGAAAAGTATGCTCGGTTGCAGGCTTCAGTGACGATAAAGGATCCGGCATATGCAATCTTCAGAGGATAGACGTGTCGGACATTAGGATTCCAACCGCCGGGAGGGATCCAATGAACGGAAACTTATCCCGGCTTAAGAGTATACTTAGTAAAGCTGCATCTAACCTCTTCCGGTGGGCCTGCCAACACGCCGCAAGCTTCGTCAAGAACTACAGGGTATCTTTTATATGCAGACGGTTAGAATAGGGGGTGTAAGGAGTGCCTGATGACCGAGAAGCGTCCGGCAAAAAAGCAGAGCAGACATAACAAACAGTAAAGAGAAAAGCAAATTGAGATTTTCAGGAAGGACCTCCCTTGATTCTTGGGTTTAGTCACCGCCCTAAGTATAAGTTCATTTGAGGTAAAGATCGGCGGGGCTAAGGATGCTTACGGGTTGCGTGGTTGGGCCTACGAAGTAAAAAAAAAAAAAGTTAGTGAGAATAGATTTAAAAATTATATATTTAAAGTGGCCTGGTTCGGGTGGCTTCGGTCAGGGGGGAAAGGGGTGAGTAGAGGCAACTAATCTGAGATGCCGCTGCTAGCAACCTCTTTATTCATTGGGTAAGAGCGATCCAAGCCATATGCTGTTTCGCTTGAAAGGACAAGCAAGCCTGATGCGACACTGGTCTTAGAAGTGGAACATGCCCTATAGCAAGCAACCTGCACAACAACCTCTCATTATCCCTTCACCTCCCGTCTACAATCTTGATTGAGTCCCTTGGAATTAAAAAGATACGGAGAAGAAAGGGAGTCGCCACCTAATAAAATAACTCTCTCATAATTGCGTAGATAGTCAGTGTGGCTATCTAAAGTCAGAGAGAGGATCGAGAAACCATCGCCCAAAGGTGCTCATTGAGCCGGTCACCGGTGGCTAAGAAACTCGTCTCGCTATTGAAGCCGTAAAAAGCGACTTGGATAAGCTTTATCTAAAAAGATATAGAATGTGATCCAAGGAAGTCGAAAATCAATTGATAGAAATCAAAATATGGAAGGTGTAATTGCATCCGTTCCTATCCGCATTGTCATCAGATCCGTTCCTATTCATCAAAGGACAACAGCGGAGGAGTGGTATCCCAACGGCTGACAAGAAAGCACCCCAACTCACTGTTCACAATCCATATGGATATAGAAAGTGTGCAGTGAGGGATCTTTATAGGTAGTCAGTCTTTACTTAACTCAGAAAAAGGCTTGACTTAGCTCAAGCAATGCCCAATGTGAGATTCCCATGTCTTTCTTGGTTGGACCAACCCAACCGGCGATTTCTTACAAGTCTTTCTTCTTTCTTTTTTAGAGCAAGAAGCGGAACTACAAGTTCTGAAAGAAATTGAAAGTGTTTCTGACGATTACGCCCAACAGCCCACTTGAGCAATTTGCCATTCTCCCATTTATTCCTATTAATATCGGAAACTTGTATTTCTCATTCACAAATCCTTCCTTGTTTATGCTGCTCACTCTCAGTTTGGTCCTACTTCTGCTTTATTTTGTTACTAAAAACGGAGGAGGAAAGTCAGTACCAAATGCATGGCAATCGTCGGTAGAGCTTATTTATGATTTTGTGCTGAACCTCGTAAACGAACAAATAGGTGGCCTTTCCGGAAATGTTAAACAAAAGTTTTTCCCTCGCATCTCGGTCACTTTTACTTTTTCGTTATTTCGTAATCCCCAGGGTATGATACCGTATAGCTTCACAGTTACAAGTCATTTTCTCATTACTTTGGGTCTCTCATTTTCGATTTTTATTGGCATTACTATAGTGGGATTTCAAAGAAATGGGCTTCATTTTTTAAGCATCTCATTACCCGCAGGAGTCCCACTGCCGTTAGCACCTTTTTTAGTACTCCTTGAGCTAATTCCTCATTGTTTTCGCGCATTAAGCTCAGGAATACGTTTATTTGCTAATATGATGGCCGGTCATAGTTCAGTAAAGATTATAAGTGGGTTCGCTTGGACTATGCTATGTATGAATGATCTTTTATTTTTTATAGGAGATCCTGGTCCTTTATTTATAGTTCTTGCATTAACCGGTCCGGAATTAGGTGTAGCTATATCACAAGCTCATGTTTCTACGATCTCAATTTGTATTTACTTGAATGATGCTACAAATCTCCATCAAAGTGGTTATTTATTTATAATTGAACAAAAGGGAGGCCGAAAGTCGGTCTAGAGCCTTACATGGGCTGTTTCTTTTTTTTAGAATACCGTCTCTCCAAACTCGCATAGAAGCCCTCTTCGCACCCTGATCCAGACCCAGCTACTAGAGCATGCTCGGACACCTACACCGGGCCATTCCATTGCGTTGCGAGCTCGGTTAGGGAGTTCCTCACTTCGTGGCATCGCTGTCTGAAACTTCTCCTTTTCGCGAGTGGGCGGAGACCGCTTTTGTTGTGGCATATAGAGAAACAATAGACGGAATTCAATTCATCCTTCTAACCGCCACGCCAGAGAAAGAGCTTAGTAAATGGGGAGATCTCGAAAGGTTCCTTCGTACTGGGTGTTACCTTAAGTGGACTTCTAGCCAGCCTAAAGAGAATGGCCAGAGCAGAGCGAAGAAGAGCCCGGAGGAAGGGGCGGGTTTAGTTGTATTAGAATAGCCGTAGGAACAAACCTTACTGGTGGTGAATGTTCATCCTTTTCTTATAAAATTCATGGGATTGATTCTACCTTCGGTTCATCTGGTTCCGCCTCGATGTGAGAATAGCATAGGAACTGGAAGTACGCTTCGCCACCTCGACCTCGAAACAGGCGTTGATCGGCTGGGGCGAAAAGGCTTGCCCGCTCCCTTTGGGCTCCACCACCATATCACCAATAAAGCTGTGCGACCTATCTGGAACCCAACTACAACGGGCCTTTCTCTTCTCGCCTTGCAGCTTTGGAAGTCTACTCTACTATAATGTGTAGTGCTTAAATGGGCTAACTATTCCATTACTTGGAAGTGAGCATAACCAAGGGCATTTTGTGACTCGCCTATGAAAAGCCAATATGAAACCGGACCACGCGTGCTTTTTTCCCTTCTCGTCTCAAAATGGCTCGTACAAACAAATGGACCTTACCTTATAATCAGTGTATGCCTTGGTTAGAGACTTTCCCCCTTTAGGATGGATGCGGGCACAGGCAGGTTCTAGCAGCAGCTTCTGCGGAGTCAGAATCTGAACTTATAGCGCTTTCGTTTCGAGGAGTGAAAAGGGGCCACGATCGAAGTGAGCGCCTGCCTGTAAGAGGCATTGATCATGGATGGGCTTATCTGTGGGCTTGCTTGGGTCAAGGGAGACTGAATCTTCTGCTTTTGTATACCAGTCTTATATATATGAGGCAAAATCTCACTTAGGTAGCACACACACTGAGACTGTCACTAATAAAGTGTTATGAGCTCTAAATGATGCCCATGTAGCGGACTAGGACACAAGCCCAAGCGGTTATTAGCACAAGCCTGACCCCCGTCTTCACGCCCTTCCTTGACGTTGTTCTTACTATGAATAGCCCTCCCGGATGAATTGATTGACCAGAAAGAGGCGCAATAGTAGTTAGTCGTCTCGACTGTGGGCTTATTTATATATAAGAAGGTTCAGACGGAGGTCATGTGTTCACGTACTCAAGCTCTAATTAGTCTTCAAACTACAGCCATTGCGTCTGGGCGGGCGTCGGTATGGGAGGATTGTACCGCTAAGGAAGGCTACTATGTCTCTCGACCTCGCACAATAATGGTGTCATTTGTTAGTAGGTAGGATGAATCACAAAGCAAACTACACATGTCCAAAAGTGCGGACTGCTACAAAAACTCGCAACCAAGCAGCATGGGCGAGGGAGGGGATAAATCCGGAGGAGAGGGGGTGACCTGTAATGTCAAGACGTAGAAAGTGTCAACCCGCGTAGGTTACACTAAACAAGGAAATCCCGTGCTTGATAGGCGGTCGGAAGAGGCAACAAACAAGGTAGGACTCAACAGTTCAATATTCATAAACTACCCGCTCCACCACCTACTTATGAATAATGGCATATGGGAGCCGAGTAAGCACAAGTCTCGTTTTTCTCGTATCGTATAGATAGAAAGGGCTCATCAATAAGGTCCGCTAGTCTCTCATTCATACAGGTTTGTTACGCCCAGCAGGCTACGTTCTCAGAGGTACGTGATTTTCTCCGCCACATTGAAATGAACAACGCGCAACCTGTTTCCGCTGTTCCCTGTTGTTTGACCAGCTGTCCAAGACAAAGTGTCCGTTGTTGGACGTTCAGGCTCAGCTGAGACCTCTGATCTCATATTAACACTCAATCCCTCACAAGCTAGGCGTTTAGCCTATTGAGAACTATGCCCTCGGCTAGAGGAGTAGTTATAATCGCTTAGTTGCCTTATTATTATTATATGAAAACCCAGTCTTGTTGTCCTCGAATCAGTTTAGAACAATTTGAGGGCTTATTCTATTCACCGAGCGGAAGCTGCAATTCCACCAGCAGCGCCAGTCGCGGTTGACCCATCATCATCTCGCGTCGCGTCCCTCTCGGGAGGCCGAAGCATACCTTATACTAGTGGAGGGGCCCCCTGTTGCCAAAGCAAGCAGTCCCGCAGAGGTTGAGGTATGGGACGCAGAAGCATAGGGAGTGATAGCAGCAATTGCTCCTGATCTTTTTCAAAGCTACAACTAACCTCACGAAGATCAGTAAAAGATTCGAATTCCGCGGTGAACCGCTCTACTTTCTATAAAATTACTTTTGCTTGATCCAACATCAGGATGACCCGACAGGCCGAGCACGTCAACAACTTAATCACGACTTTGTGACCGGGGAAACAAGAGCTAGACTTCAGCAAAGGTCCCAATATCAATATAATATGAATTTCTTGGAATTGAGTCTTCTTTACTGCGAGATGCCCGGCAAACAAATATAATAAGGGTCGGTCGGTTCAGCATCTCAAGTGGTTGCTTCTTTCCGATGTCCATGTGCGGTTGGATCGGTCGAGACACTTGAATCTTAACTAGCTCCGTTTGCGTTGGATCAGCCTACTTCATGCACGAGCGGAAGACCTTCCCTGCCTACCTAATAGGAACTAAAGGTACTGCGAAACCAGTCTACCTACCCGCTTGAAGATCCTGCAAGAACGGAGTGAACAAAATAGCTTGACTGCCCCGGAGATTGGAGTTATGATCTTTACACCTTCATTTGTGGGATCAGATCAGATGCAGATGATGGGTCTAGAAGAGGGGCAAGCACGACTCTCTAAGGCATGGCGCCAAGCAAGACCCATAAAACCGATACAAAAATATATATCGAATAAATATCCGAAGCGGACCTCGTCAATACGTGTTACACAAACGACGCATCGAACGAACAAGTAAGCGAATAGGGACCGGGTTCCTCGCGCAGCAAGCTGGCGAATCTAATAACTTTGATTCCTCATTCGATCAGTTGCGCTAACCCCGATTCCCCTCTTTCCTTTCCCTGGTTCGTTAAACAGAGTAGGGGCTCTAGCTTTAGCTCGAAGAGGAAACGAGTTCTCGTTCTGATCTGCACCGGGGGTTGCTTCGGTCAGTTACAGGGGTGGTCAGTAGGTAGTTCCGATTCTAGCTCCTAGCTCTGGAGAAGCGAACTTCAATCACAAAGATTTCACTACACTACTTATTACGTCAAACATTCCTCTTTCTACTTCTGACTCTCGCGCGGATAGAGATGGAGGTCGGGATTCCCCATCAATTTTTCTTTCAATTCCTTCCGGGCGTACTATCATGATTCCAGGGGCTTCTTCCTCTCATTATTCCAATTCTCCTCCAGGGCCCTCTCATTACCGATCCAGAAGGATACTCAAGTAGGTCACTAACAGATGAGCTATCGGTGTAGATGTAATAACGGTACAATGGCTGTCTAGGAAGCTTGTTACAATGTCCTCGCGCCTCATAAAAAGGGCGCGACTCTGGCAGCAGGGTATACCGCCCCCGGCTCTGGACACACGGGCTCAACGTTCTATGAAGGACTGAACGCAAGTAAGAATACTTTTTTAAGTTGTTTCTCATCGCCTTAGGCATAAAGCCAATTCCATCTCTATCTGGCCACTCCGTGACTCCAAGACCAGAGACAAAAGGAATCATGTCTATTTCAGTTAAGGGGCCTGTTAAGTCATCAAGTAAATGCTCTTTCCGGGCCTAGCAACATCTTCGAATCGGTTGTAATCAACCAATTCAGAATGCCTTTTATGAAAGGTACTATTTGAAGAGCAGCTCCATGAACTTAGCGCTAGCTGCAGTACTATTATATTAGAGACCGAAATCGCTACATCAAAAAAATAGGTATAGCCAAACAGAAGGTTCTTTTCTTGGCTTTCTTGCCCTATCGGTCAGATCAGGTGAAAGCAAGCAAATAAACGATAGGTAAACTTATTCAACGGCCGCTTGCGCACCAAGACTAAAGGAGGGTTCCGGATAGCCATCATAAGACCGCTTACCTTATATTCCGCTACCAAAGAAAAAGGCTTCCTTTCGCAATCGAACCTCTAGAAGCAAGGTTGCGAAGCCGGGGTATTATGTATCAGCTGAAAACGAAGTGGATGACTCTCTTTTAGTTGACTTTGGAATTTGACCAGTCTACATCGTCCGCCCCGAAAACTAAGTAGCTCACTAGTGCCAGCCAAAGGCTTCTTTTTGACCTTTCTTGCGGATGTCCTAATCAGTTTCTCTGAGGCTCTCAAGCTGAGAGAAAGTGTTTGGATGATTTTTGCATGGTTTCAGGGCGCTTTGAGAAATCGAATATCTTATGTTCTCCTAATATCGATAGGCAAGTTGCTTATTTCTGTGTGCTCTAGGCTTGACAAGCTAAACAGAAAAACTTTTTTTGGTAAAAATATAAGAGGAAGATCCATCTTGCTAATTAGGATTTGGTGTGTAGACCAAAAGGTATGGGCGCCGGAGTTTCCTCTCGTTGAGATTTTGGCAATCTCGTGCGGGTTGAAGCAAGCATTAGATATGGGCCTTTCTTCTCTGATGCTGGAGTCAGACGCGACGCTCAGGCGGTTGTCTTTGCATTGAATGAAGAGGAGAGAAGCGCGCAAACAGTGTCGGACGTTACTTAGGCAATGCCGACCGGCACTTCAACCACTGAAATAGCAGCAAATTCTTTTTTAAATTCTCAATGTTGCCTCAATAAAGCAGCTAGGCCGTTTTCCTATCTCTAAAGGGGCTTACCCATAAAGGGGGCTTTACCCTGACACAAGTAGTCTCCGCGGCTATACTATATCAAATAGCCTATAGCGCTACTGTACTTGTTTTTTTTTGTCTGGTTCTTTGCTAGCCAGACACCTGTCAACCAACCATCCTGCAACTATAAGTTCTTTCGCAAGCCAAGCCAATATCCCTTGATCCGCCCGAGGAGAATCCGAGTGAAAGCAGCAACCAGCGTGATAGTAGCGTGTGTCAGCAAACAACTCTAAGCTGAACTGATTACAGATAGGTAGTGCATTCTCTGAGGTGAGTGAAGTGCCCTACTTCTATCTTACGGGTAGTGGTAGTGTAGCTGGGCTATTGATCCTGGTGAAGGAGCCCTATCAATCAAGTAAAGGCCGGGCGAGGGGTGATAGAATAGCAAGCAGGGTAACTTACGCAAGCAAAGGAAAAGACCCTTCCGACGACGCAGCAGCCAACCACCTATTCGAGCCTGCAAAAATCTATGTGAACAACTAGGGGCCCGCGATTACTAAGGATCGATTGCTAAGAGCACTTTTAGATCAGCTAGCTTCTTATACTTTTTATTATTATTCCTAAGCTCTTCTAAGAGAGTGGATCTCCTGAGTCTTCTTCTTAAGTACTTCCCGCTTGTGGCAATGTCAGTGTTTGCGGTTTCCTTTTTTAGTGGGCCAAATGAAGAAAGAGGTCCGGTCGAGCTTCTTTCTCCTGCAGGCCAGAATTTATAGTTCTCTAGTGGAGGCGAGCCAGAGCCAGTGACAGTGCCGGGGGAATATAAAGATTTTGAGTCCCTTTTTTTGAATTCCCTTTAGTAAGCGCCCTCTTATAAGCGAGTATGAAGTAAGCCCTGAACCTGAAGTGCTCTTTCTTCCTTGGTAGGTCAGCCGTTGACGAGACTTAGTTTAGGGCAATTTTTTTTTTTTTTCAAGCCTTTCAAGCTGTAATAATTTACCCAGGCAAGGAGTAATTCAATTGAAATCCATTTTCTTTCTAGTAAGCTAGGGCTTAGTAAGCAAATCAAAGGAGTCGTCAAGCTGGGGCAAGTCAAGTTAGTTTTTAGCAATATCGATTAAGCCTATGTGTTTAAGAAGTCCCTAATCTATTCTATCAGTACTACTAGCGAGCTAACATGCTAACAGTAGTTAAAAACTGGTCTTTATTAAGCTCCCCTTTTTACCTAGCATAATAACTAAATAACTAACAGGCTTAGAAGACTAGCAGTTCTACTAATAGGATAAGAGTGAGTTGGCAAAGGCATTCCTTCCCTTGATCTGACAGTGCTAAGTAAGAAGGGCCTAAAGAGCATTACCAGTAATCCGAGGCAAGAAGAGAGCTAGCTTGTATAAGAGTCATAAGAGGACTAAGAATAAGAAAGGTCCAACTCGTACTAAGACTATCGGTACTACTCTTCCTAAATTCCTAACGTGGAAAAGGTGTCTACTATGTTTACCGTTTCTAACAGAAAGACCATCTCTCCCCTTAGTCTAAATAGCTAGATAATCTCCCAGCCAATGGGCAAGCTAGTTCTTTAGCAAAATAAGTAGTCTTTCCAGCGATAAGAGGGATAGGTCAAAGGTAAAGGACCTAAGCGATTTTATTTGAGATTTTAAGCCAGTTCAATTCCTTTTCCCATTGATCCTCTTGCAGAAGAAAAGCGAAACCCATCTAGCTCTAGTAGTAAGCGCATCGAGTGAGCGAGCAAAGCCAATTGGAGTTCTAAGCTAAGCCCCTTATTTCAATGTCATGCCAGCCGAGCCAGTAGACGTCTTAAGGTAAGCTCTTCCTGTTGCAGTGTCTGTTGTAGTTTCTAGGAGTTATGTTCCAGCCTTTACAATTGCAATTGCTAGACCAGAAAGTGCTTTGCCCACTATTTACATTATAGGAAAATTGGATAGTGCTCTTGCCCCTAGTCCTATTGTGGGAGTAGGAGTCTTTCCTCTGGCCGTTGAGAGTTCAGCCATTGGAGTGCTTCGTAGGCAGTGCTTTCTCTTAGTTTGAAGGCTCTAGAGCAAGAAAAGAGGTAGGCAAGCATATCTTATTTTAAAAGGCTAGTTTTCAAGCTCTTAGATTTCTTATTTATTTCGGCAATGAATGAAGTAAGTAAGCAAATGATAGAGCTTAGTCTCTCTTTACTTTGATTAGCCCCTACTAGCGTAGTATGAGTTCTACGTTAGTAAACGAAGAATTGGGTGATATAAAATCCTCTTTTTTTTTTTCGATTTAAGGGCAGTGAAGCAGTGGTAGATCACAGTGAAGCAGCGGCAATCGCCGAAATGGATTCGTAATGGTTGATTGATGAACCTCATAAAAGAACCGTTTTGCACGATTCTTCGACTCCCATCTGAAACCATTAGATTCCGAACGTGTTGGAAATAAAAGAAGAAAAACCCTTACTAGCATGAAAGCGTGAGTCAGCTTCCCGGTAGGTCGTGCTATGACACCGGCACCAACAGTAGATGAACGTAGTCAAATACTTTTTTACTATCCTTCTGATTAATCTCATTCATGTTGGAATAACCTTTGGAAGATGCTTCCAAGGGCAGTTAGCCTAGATAGAAAACTCCACCGGGGGACTATACCACATAAAAACGAAGGGGTTCCGACTCCCACTCGGGTTCCATCAGCAGATTAAGTTAGGTTGAGACCTCCATCGATTTGAGTTTTCATACGGCTTTCAGGCACAGCAAGATCTGAGTGAGCTGCATCTGGTTAATCGCCTAAGTAAGTAGTATCTAACTCCGAAGGGGAAAGCCCGAATTGTTCCGATCTATAACCACTGGAGGCCTATGATCGAGCTACTTCTGCTCCTACACCTTCTTCAATTGAGCTGTCATAGAATAGTTCTTTCTCGACGAAATGGAAATAGGGTCTACCGGGAAGCTGGTTTCGGATGTCTTTGCATTCCACCCACTATCGAGTCGAGTAAGAAAACAGCATGCTAAGAGCCGTGAGTGGCTTACTAGACTCCTTTCGAGGGTTGACCGCCTAAGCTTTGAAATAGAGCTTCTCGCACATGCCTCGACGTCGTCCTTTTGCATCCATCTAATCGTCCAGCTACAGATTTGAATGCAAAGAGTAAGGCGCAGCGGTAGAAAAAAGGCACTTTATGAGGGCGAGCAAGTCATGAGATCAGCATTATAACGGTCGTTTATGCGTCACTTCGAGTCTCAACAGGCTCGCTCGTAACGGTTCCAATGTTAGGATTTGGGCGCTCTAGCCAAAACGAATCCTATTTCGGCTATTACCTTCTCAATAGCTCGTACCCCTGTTTCCCACTTCGCTGCTTCTATTTCATAGCCTTTGGTGCCTTCCACGTCTCGGTGAAGAGATAGAAACGACTTTCTTTCAACTTTGGTGCCTTTAGCCAAACCAGCTGCAGAAGCTGTAGAATCTCTGGGACATCTCTCCTTCCCCTTTTCTTTCAGGGAAGAATGGCATAATTTCTTTAACGACCTTTTTCAGAGCTTCCGCTCAACTCATGCTTCTTCATGAATACTTTTTACCTTCGCTTGACAACAACTATAAGCTGTAAGCCACGGTTAAATACTGAGGCTTTTCACTCAAGAGTTCTTGCCAGTAGTACGATAAGGAAGATTAGAATCGAACTGGCATATGGGGGCAAATTCGCCCTCTCTCCCGCCAAGAGGAGTCGCTTTGGTTAGGTTGGAAAAGCCTTCCCTTCCTACATCTGAGGGTCCGCAGGGGGGACCGTAAAGAGGGATCCACTAAGGGTTGATTTTGCCCTTAGTAGATCGTGACGGGGTTCATCGTCCTCCTTATTCGAGTTCTACTAAATCAATGGTGGAATACGCCCCTAGGGGAGCACCCCGAATTGAGTGGTAGACTCACTTAGCACCATTACTACGATAATGGAACCTAGCAAGACTGCCAGCGCCGCAGCCCCGCCCCGATTAGTAGCAGCCGCTTCACCTATCTCTTTTTTTATCCCAAGTGGGTTGAAAGAATCTCCCCCTAAAGGTAAAGTAGCGTCGCTAATCTGAAGCTGCTCAACGGCAACAAATTTTTCACTACACTGGGATTGATGGCTGTCCAGGGAAAGTAAAAAACCGACTGTGGAACCTCGGCCCACCATGCAGTAAAGCCTATAAGTAGGCAAATAAAAAGTACAAACCTTATGTCTCTGAGGTAGGAGTAGATAATAGCTTCAGAGAGGGAGAAGCTCTTTATCCTAGAAGAATGGACGGAATGTCTTTCATAAGGAATCGCAGGAATATGCGACGATTTTTTCCAGGAAATCCCCAACGCAAACTATGCCCTCTTTTATATCGAATCGATCATAACCACTACCTACATTCCACGAAATTGTGCACCACAAGTAGGAGCTAATAAAAAGACCTGCGATCCCATAGAAAGACATCACGATCCCTTGTGGAAAAAAAAATGATTTTCTCAAGACCCCGCGTTCTTTGATCAATCTGGTAAAATCTAAAGAGTGGTGAAGTGCTTGGCTGAGGACCAACTTGATTTATTTTTGAGTGCAGAAATTCACAAGCTGCGGATCCATCTACACTACAAAGAAACACCAGCAAGAATTGCATTGCCTAATGCTTCCCGACCCGGCTCATTCTATCACTGAAACTATCTATGCGGGGATGCATTAACATCTTATTCCTTTGTTAAGCAGACAAAAAGAGTTGTAACAAGTGCCAGTTCGCCTCATCGACTTGTTGCTGAGAAGTGAAAGACATTCACATTGAGGTCTCGCATGGGAGTTGATCTTCAGCCCCCTGTCTATCTATTTTGGGAGTGGTAGTGCGCGAACCAGAAAATCCGCCTCAAATAGCTCCTGATCGAGTCACTTCAGAAGCTTCTATTCGCTTACTTCGTAACCTCACGGAAAGCCTCAATCGAGCCGCTCCCGTTCCACTACCAGAACAACACACCTTTGGTGCCTCCGCCGCATAGCTTGCAGTCGAACACAATATCTTTGGCTCCTGTGATGCTACCTTTCTTCAGAACCTTGGGCACCTCGACTCCCCCAATTGATTGGGATTGGCTTCGTAATCCTTACTTGGAGTTTGGAGTACTCCATTCCTTTCAATCAGGCAAAGCAATCTTTCTCAATAGGCACCAAAGGTGTGGAATTTTTTCAAATATCACAGGGTCATATGAGTGAATCGTTTAAAGTGGACTTTCTCATTAGGGTGGAATGGATAAAATGAACTTTCTCAGTAGGGTGAAACAGCTAAAGTGCGCTCTGTCAATAGGGGGAAATGCACTTTGTCAATAAAGTAGGAGGGGCAGAGTGAAAGCATGCCCTTATCGCGGGTAAAGTAAACTTTGTCAATAGGGGAAAGTGGACTCTTGTCAAGTGAGTTACATCGGTTTATGAGCGTAAATGCGATTATTTTAATTTCTTTCAGAACCTTTGTCAATTGTTGTTGTTCTGCCCGAGGATAAATTTTAACAAGCTACCGCTGACTTTATTGCTGAATTTATCCCAATGGAGAGTGCAAATCCACACCGATGCACCGCTGATACACCGGCACTAATCCTTCCAGTATGGGAACTATATGTTGATGGCTCTTGCAATAACCAAGACAGTGGAGCAGGAATTGTCCTTATTGACCCTGATGATAATTCTTACGGCCCTTCGCTTCGCTTCAAACAATACCGCTGAATATGAGGCACTGATCGCCGGTCTCCAGCTAGCCAGGGATATGGGAGCTACCGATATCAATAGAATCAGTGATTCTCAATTGTCAATCAGGTCACCGGTAGATTCAATGCTAACGAGTCACGGCCCGGTTAGCAGGAGCATTACTTAACCGGTTCAATGGACACCAGATACCGAGACTGAAGCACGTGCTGCTGCATTGGCTAAAGCTGCTACGACAGCACCACCAGAGGTTCTGAAAGGACCATTGATTGAAACATTGGAAACTCCTACTATCTTATCTCCAGGCCTTTCTCTGAAATCTTCACCACTGAAGTTCAACGAGAGCCATCTTGGATGGACCCCATTGTTAATTTTCTCAAGAATGTTTGCCTGCTGATGAAACGGCTGCCTCACGCATACGCCATAGGTCTGCTCTATACATGCTACGTGATGGCCAACTATATCGCAAGGGACAATCTTTCCCATCCCTTAAGTGTCTTACACCGGCAGAGGAACTGAAGGGGCGAAGGACAAGGAACCAGACGAAGCGGAGCGAGAGAAGGACAAGGATAGGGCAAAAGTACTCGACGTTAAGAGAGGATCTGAAAAGAGCTCGACCAGCGGGAGAGGAAGTGAACAAAGTGAACTGGAGACTGACAGCAGCCAGCATTTCAAACAAGACTGACAAGGATAGGTTGTGAAGTGGGCGATACATAGTGGCAACCACTCAGGGGCACGAGCACTAGCTTTCAAAGCACTACGTACCGGTTACTATTGGCTGTCCTACTTACCATGCTTTCCATGCCATGTGCTTCCTCCAATACTGGAACTGGGGCTGCCCTATATAGTCAAGCACGTTCCTCACCCTCGCTAGCCTCCTTCGCCGTGCTGCCATCCATCCACTCGACTATCCCGCTCGCCTAGACATGCTTTCATTGTTTGGCTTGCTATTAAGAATGGCAAGTATAAACTTTAAAAATGGGATATCATTCCTCAGGCTAAGTCTTTGATGTGTAATGACCCTATTGAAACTATTGATCACCTGTTCTTTTCTTGCCCGGTGGCTAAAGGAGTAGGGGCCACGGTCTATAACCAATGCTGCAAGGTCCCCGGGGTGTTGGGAGAGTGAGCTTTTGTGGGCTGCTAATCAGTTTAAAGGCAAAGGCTTTCCTTCTTTGGTTAGGAAAATTGCGTGGGGTGCTACCATCTACCATATTTGGAGAGAGAGAAATGCCCGTTTGTATTTGAACTAATTCGAATACAAATGAAAGGCACCGAAGGCACTGAAAGTGTAAAAGATGATGTGAGATTTAGGTGTGCCTCCATTCCTAGCATTCGAGACGTTGGTGGGATCTTATCTTCACCATGAATGATCCTACGGGCGAACATCTCATGGCACACCATTGATCAATAAGATAATAAAGGATAAATAGAATAGACGGAGATACCCCCCATTCCTATCAGCGTGAAATGAAAAAAAAGAAGTCCTCTCCTCCGCCCTCTCTGTCCCTGGCTTCTACTTTCACATACCTTCTGGCCTCAGTCGTTGACTTTGCCCCTTCCGCTCCTCCATTTTAAAAGAAATTTAGTAGTTGTTCGCTCGGGACAGCGGCTTTGATAGCGCTTTCTCAATGAGATATATCATATCGCGGTAGAGCCCCTTTTGAAAAATCCCTCTCTGGTGTCATCTACTGGCTGACTGCGCAGCCTTACTATGGCTTTTAGAAAGCAAGATCCCCTCCGTTTATCACTCTATAGAAATAACATCCCATACATACTTGCTTGCCCTAATCGAATCTTATCCCTTACTCCATCCCCTGAAGGAGCGTATCCTTTTTCATCTAATGCCGTCTTTTCCAACTCCCTTTCTTCCCGTCTCAGTCATCTCATCTCTCTTACCTGAACATAGAAGATAAGGGGTTAGCGAGACTGACTCCCCTTATGAGCCCGAAAGCCATATGAACGAAAGCAGGCAAAAAAGTAAACTAGACAAAAGGGTACCACTCCATAAGAACAGATTCACCAGGCACTCGAAATTCTCAAATCCCTGGACGTGGGGAAATAGAAAGGAAAGAGCAGACTTTCTGACTTTCGAGGCATACTACTATCTAAGTTTCTCTCCTTTGACGGTCAGATCGATCCCTTATTGAATTGAAGGGAATTCTTCTCGGAGTTGGGGTTATCTCCATTCTCTTTATCGATGAATAAGGGAGTCCGGCAGGAGACAAAGAAGATTAATGAAAAGGCCTGCCTTTCACTGCGGTGTCAAAGATGTCCTGCTCTTTCACTGCCTTACTTTGCTTCGCAACCTCTCTAGCCCGGCATTCAAGCCCAGGAAACTAACTATTCTTCAACGCTTCCTTTATCGATTTTTTTTGTGTTCCATGAATAAAGAAAAATAATAACTCCCTTCTCCAAGTCGCCTTCGAGTTCTTATCAAGCTCTGACATCGTGTACGGAAGTTGTAACATGGGAAAACCAAAGAAAACACAATTCGTTTGACCGGTGGTGACCTATAGCTCTCTCCTTGCACTCCGCTCATTTATCATGAGCCTCACCGCATCTAGATATAATTCACTGCTCGGATTCTTTAATTGGTTCAGAAGAACGCACAGATCCTCGCGAGTTACTTTATCTGACACGCTGACCTTTTTTTTGAGCTACGGTTTGGGCAACGTCCCACCAGTCGTATTGTTCACGAGGATGCATACCTTCGCAATACGACTCGAGAATGATAGCAGCCTTTTGCCGCAAAGTATCAGACGTGTCCATCGGATGCGCCTGTGGCAGGTCGACTTTAGCCAAAAAGTCGGGGATTTCTGGCTGGGTCTGGGTGCGCTTCTTTACCCATTTTTTGAACCCAGCGACGCAGGGCAAGATCGTATTTTCGCTTGCGGGAAAAGGCAGTCGCAAGATCCTGCAAGTAAAAAGAACCGTAAGGGTAAGAGCCGGGCAGCCCTGTTTCTTTATGGATTGCGCTAAGAGTCGAAGGGCGCTGAAAGATAGTAAAGACTTATTTAACCAATCTTTCCAACCACTTGTTAGTTCGTTATACCCCTCGCAATCCATTGTTTCAAAAGGTTGTGCCCCGAAGCCCAAGTCAAGTTCAGTCATCGAAATGAAGATAACCCAGTCCTTAAGGACAGAAAGAAGATAAGTAAACAGTGGAACGAGATAGGCAGAAAGAACATTCATTAGTGGAGAGGCATAGTCACAACTAGTGTCAATAGCGAGGTAGAGTCCCATCCAAGGTTGGGTTAAACAAAGAGCGATCAGAAGAGTCAAGAAAACGAGACGTAAGATTTGTTCCAGATTCCTTTTACTGACAGAATTGGGCATTGTATTTAGTTTCCTAGTATGAGGGCTGTTTTGGCTTTGGGTAGTCTATGTATACCTTCTACCCTGGAGTGCCTCGTTTCCAGTTTGTCCTGACCAGTAAGGCAGGGGGGCTACCCTGCTGTTATTGGAGGACGATCGACCTACCTAAGTTTTGACTAGTCGGTTACCCGCTTGCCCTCCGGATAGCCGCTTAACTGTTCACTATACTTCCTCCCCCCCCCCCGCAGGAATGCCTCCATTCCCATCCCATCCTTTATGATCTCTGGCTATGATATATTCCCAGTGCAGAAGCATATTCATGCAGAATACTCTTCTACCTAGAAGAGGATATAAGGTCATTTTCTCATCAGTGGGCGTGATACAGATACTCCTCTATGCGACTTTCAGGGAGGGGGAACAAAGCCCCGGATTTAAAAGTTCAGCCCGAGTATCTTTTACCTATCTAAGCACATAGCCAACTAGAAAACTCATCCGCTTGTCAGGTGTAATACTCACTCGTAAATGATTGGTGTCAGAATTTTTCACTGATCAGGTGTGATCAGTCTCATCCGTGTAAGAATTAGGAATTCCTCTTCCAACTTTTCCCGAAATGGGCGTTATGGCAAAGAATAAGAAGAAAACTAAAGGAGAAATTTGTCCAATAGTAACAAATGGTGCCTCCACAGGTTGACATCCGATCCAACCTAGTAGTACGCAATCCGCCAAAAGCAACCAAAATATTGCTTGGTGAATAGGGCGAAAACTTGAACTACGCACATACATACTTTTAAAAAAAGGTAAAGCCAACAGACATATAAAAACTGGTGCTATTGCGGCTACACCTCCCGCTTTGTCAGGTATACTACGAAGAATGGCATGGATCGGTAGGAAATACCATTCCGGCACAATATGAGGCGGGGTGGGCATCGGATTAGCAGGTATATAATTGTCGGGATGCCCCAAAACATTAGGAGCATAAAAAATCCAAATGGAAAAAAAGATAGCAAAAGCTACCCAACCTACTAGATCCTTTACATAAAAATAAGGGTAAAAAGAAATTTTATCCATCTCTGAATGTACACCCAATGGATTATTGGATCCATATTGATGCAATGCGGCCAGATGAAGAAGACTAGCGCCTACTAAAATAAAGGGGAGTAAATGATGAAGACTAAAAAAACGATTTAAGGTGGCATTGTCCACGGAGAAACCGCCCCAAAGCCAAGTCACTATGGTATCCCCTACTACAGGTATGGCGCTAGCTAAGCTTGTAATTACTGTAGCTCCCCAAAAGCTCATCTGACCCCAAGGTAGTACGTATCCTGTAAAAGCTGTCACAATCATTAATAGGAAGATTACAACTCCGAGACACCAAACAAATTCCCTAGGACTGCTATAACTCGCATGATATAGACCGCGAAAAATATGAAGGTGAACCACAATGAGAAACATACTTGCCCCATTAGCATGCATATAACGGAGCAACCAACCCCCTTCAACATCTCTCATAATGTGTTCTACGCTGTTGAAAGCTAGATCCACATGAGGTGTGTAATGCATAGCTAAAAAAACGCCAGTCACTATCTGAATGACTAAACAAATACCAGCTAACGGACCGAACCCCCACCAATAACTAAGATTGCTCGGGGTTGGATAATCTATCAAATGTTGATTTAGTGTGGAGGATATAGGTTGTTTAAGAAGAGAGAATCGTTGGTTCCTTATAGTCATTTTTATTTCCTTATGGTTACAATTCTAGTTCCCTCACCCTTTTAGCGGGGTATATTTGGAAAGCGGTTAAAGTCACTCTCTCCAACCTTTTCTATCTATCCGGGCGCATTGGTTTTTCCAACGAAACTAAGCACTTTTTGGTCTTTATCATTCGTAAGGCTCAGTCCCACACTCTGACTTCAATGATGGGAACAACCTCCGCACTCCGGCGCTCTAATGAACAACAGTTCTCCGCCTTACTTCGGGAGTTACATTCGGAACTTAATGTTATGTTCACGCGGTGATATTCTATCTTTCCAAAAGTACTACCCTGTACGTAGTCTATGTCTGGGGAGCATACTTGACAGGAGATCCTTCGGCTGAACTTGTCCCCTGAGCCAATCCACTAGTCTTCCCTTCCCATACGGGGGTTAAGTGCTTTCCAGCCATATCCATATTCTGGTAACCTTGGACGATAGCTTTCCCCCGATCAACCGCCTATATTATCAGTCGGCTTGCCAATCAACTGACCCGCTTTCCTTGGCTAAAGTAAAGGGGATCGATCCCAGACGAGAATGGACTTCTCCGTAATGTAATAATGTAATAGAAGAGTAACAGTCTCTTCTCGAGGGGGTGACTAACCTTGGTTGGGAGGTAGCCCTAAGGTTACGATCCGTTGGGTTGGAAAACAAACCTGCATCCTATTTCCTCCATAAGCCCTACCGATTGAGAAGGAGATTAAGTGGAAAACCACTAAGATCGGATCTCTCACGGAAAAGGTGAGGCCTTAATCTATGGCGATCTATGTCTTTCTTGTACCATTTATGTATTTCTCAGCAACGATGCCCCTCTTTCTTATGAGACTTCTTTCTTTACTAGGAAGTGCTTTCGGTGTTTTTATAGCAAATGCATTCGGACGATCAGAAGGAACCGCTATCCATATCACAGGAATATTCTTTATTACATTTGGCATAATTCTTTTGGGCTTCATCTTTCTCTTTCGTTTTTATTCTTGTCGTTTGAAAGACAAGTACGGCTTTCCACTTGTACTTGTTCTCTATCTATCTTTGTTAGTTTTTATATATTTTTGGTGCTTTTTGATCCGGATCTACGTCTTTTCTCACCTAGGTCTCGATTTAAGCGCATTCTTCCCCCTTGTCTCGACTGTCGTGGGAGGGCAGCAAGCACTTCCTCTTCCGGGCCCCGCCGGTCCATCAAGCTCGTCCTCCTGGACGTCCTTTGACGAGGGAGTCCTCTTGGAACCTTTCTCCCCCTACGAATCGGAGGGCCAGGGAAGCAATTCCATCCATTCTCCCATGCCAAGGGCGTCCCGCGATGAGGCGGGACCCTCCCAGCCAGCACCCTCCCACTCCCATGAGTGGATGCTTGCTAACGAGCGCTTTTGCGCTCTGCTGGAACGTCACCTGCAGAAATACAGTGCACTCCCCGACGTTCTGGCTAAGTATCCTCAGCTCCGGGAGGCCGATTTTCATGATTTGGCCGAAAAGATGGCCTTGAGTTTGGACGTAGATTTCAAATCTGCCTCCGAGATTGATGCGCTTGCGGCTTCAGAGCCCTTGCGTACGTACAGCAAAGCCAAAAGCTCGTTACAGAGCTTCTTAGAGGCCCATTACTCAGATTAAATCCATTTTTTCGTTGGAAAAACCAACGCTCATATTGACTTTCTCTCGCCCGACTTCTAAGGATAGATAGAAAAGGTTGGAGAGAGTGACTTTATTAAATTCTCTCCTTTCTAAAGCTGCGCAAGGCGGCCCCCCTGACTTTCTTTGGTTGGAGCGCTTCGCTTCGCTAGTGACAGTTGTGCTATTCCTTCGCTGATGAAGCCCTAGGACTGTGCTGCTGGCTGAGCCGCTTCTCTTCCTTCTCATTGTGTCCGGTAGTGCCCAACGGGCTATTCCATTACTCACTGACCTGTCTCAGTCGTTGAAACCTCGATTCGATACCTACAATGAATTGCGAGCTATGCTGGTTCTGTTCCGGACAGTTAGGCTCTGCAAAGTGTAGAGGAGAAGAAGCATAATCCTAAGTATGGGGAATACTCGAGACAAGGGGCTGCTACCCTTGCTTTCTTTACTCGTTCGTTGAGCTCTTAGCTTTGCTTCTGTCGGCTGGATTGGTTACGCTGTGCTTTCTGTCTACTATAGTATGCTAGAGCTTGCAGGCCGAGCCTCCTCATTCTGCTATGCCCGGTGGTCTAAAGCACGGTTCAACTGCGGTGTGTAATCTGATGTCTGAATTGCCCATTAAGGGCTGACTCCGCGGCAAGAGGACCACTACTGTGATGTAACTGATGATCAGTGGACTCTTCTTCCTCTACTACTGAGACTGACCGACCTGCTAAGAGGGTGGTAGAGGCATTTTAAAAGATATCGGGGGGAAGATAAATAGAATCTAGAAGGGAAGGGAAGAGCTTGTCCTCCTCGGACATATTCTTGATGTCAAGCATCAAGGAACTTAATTCTTTCACATATTCCCTCACCGTGCCAGTATGCTTCAATTTCTTGAGTGAGTCTCTTGCAACCCATGCTGTCTTGCAAGGAAGGAACTGATCCTTCAATTCTTTCTTCAAAACTTCCCATCTTTCAATCTTAGGACGGCCAGCATAAGCATCATCCTCCATCCGTCTTCTCCACCAGAGTTTGTTGGCATCCCCTTGTTACTCACTCCGCAGCGCATATCTAAAGCTCTTACTCCTCATAGAAAGGGTCATATTCAAAATCAGGTTCTTCCGCGCCATAGTTAATAGCATTGATCTCATGGCTTGGATAGTAAGTCCCTCTTGAAGCATTCTTCTTGAAACTCTGTTCTTTCTTTAATCATCCTTTCATAATTGGAAGCCTCAGTAACAAGATCCCCAAAGTCTTTAATCCTCATAGCATTAAGATGCATTCTGATCTCATTATTTAGACCTTTCAGCCCAATTCTGCATACTTGTTGATTATCCATCTGGTCAACACAACGAGCTTACATCTTCGCCTTTGGCGCCTTTGGAGAAAGAGCGCAGCGTTTTCACTGGTTTGTTGTCGCATGTGGCTTGAGTGCTTCCAAACCGAGCATGGAAAAGGGTTTCCAACTCATTCATCCCAGATAGGGGCTCCAAACTTCTATACGGCTGACAAGGTTGGAAAAAGCTTCATTTTTTGATCACTGCATTACCACATTGATTGGTAAATTGAGCAATGTGTTCCATTGTTACTCTTCTAGAATCCTCCCACAGTAAAGACTGGGGTTCTAAATCCTCTTGGGAACTCTAATTGATCCACTTCATATGGATGAGGAGGTCAACATGCCGATCGGTTCTTCTGTTCTGGGGACTCCGCTAACGCTATGATCCGGTCAAGGCGAATGGATGTGGCCATTTACTACTTAAGATATTGTGTTAGCAAGCAAGACGTGACTTCTCGCTGATGATGTTTAGTCAGGTCATCTCTATGAAAATAGTCGTCTGTCTCACTTCCGCCTTCTCCGTTCTTCTGCGAAAAGAATGTTCCGCTGATATGTATAGCCGTTGTGGTTCTTCCGCACTGGTGCGTGCCTCAGAGAGGTCATTCTTGAGGCTAGGGGCATGGCTCTCGTCCTATACATCCGAATGGATTTTCCCCGCCGGAGGAAATGGATCTGTCCCTGCAACTCATTTTTGTTTCTTGGGGAGTGTCTCGTTACTGCGGCAGGGAGCCGCGAGGGATTTTTATTTATCTAAAAATAATATGGGCCTTGTTACGTTTAGAAACCGGGGCTAAATAGACAAGCACTAAGTCAATCGGAGTGGATCGGACCTAACGGGTGGCTGCGAAGTTTCTCGTGCGAGCGATGTCTTTCACTCGACCCAAAAGGAAGTTAGTCCTAAGGGCGTGAAGAGCCCCGCGCGAAGGAATGGATTTTTTTTAGGATAAGAAGAGCTTTTCCGGCGGAAGAAGCCTATTTCCTGTGGTAGTTTACTTTCTTAGTGCGAAACGCTAAGGCAGTAAAGTAAACTTGCTTACTTGTTAGAGTAACGCAACCCATTTTTCTTTTTCATCCGCTGCATTACTTTCTCGGCATGGAGGTATCTCGCTCCACCTCTGGACTTCGCCTAACCCAAACAAAGTATACTCTTGAATTTCAGCTTGTTCCTGTTCGTCTATTCGGGACGGGTAGGCAGCCCACATACATGAAGAGAAGAAGAGAGGGGGGGGGGAGTTACTTGCTTAGTGCTTGCGCTAAGCAAGGCGGTCGAAGAAGGTTCTGAAAGAAAGCAACCGATGCTTTGGTCATTCAGCTGACTCCTTGCTCCCAGTCCGTGCTTGCTGTCATGCTGGCGCAGGGGTTTCGGCCGGTTTTACCTACTATTGGATTTGAACCAATGACTCTCGCCGTATGAAAGCGATACTCTAACCGCTGAGTCAAGTAGGTCAAGCTGAGTCAAGTCAGAGAAAATAGACCCATATAAGAGAAAGCCGCGCAACCAGAGTTGCCCTTACTATACAAGGGGGGGCGGAGCGCTAAGAAAGAGAAGAGAAAGCGTTATCACTCTACGAAATGAAGCAGCGGCTAGCACGCTAAGATCAACCACTTGGAGAACGTGAAGCCTTTATTTCTCGGTCGTTTGTCTTAATCTTAATATAAGTGGATTCCGATTCATGCAGTCGTTCTTTGCTGCATTGGTGTTTTGACCCCCTACTCTCCACCATAAAAAAAAGTTTCCACTATATCTCAGGAGTAGGAAAAAAATTGTATAATTAGGGCATACAACAATGGATCAATTCATTCAACAAGATCCGTTCGGATCGGACCAGGATGAATGGGA